CAGTTGCCTCTCGTGGATTTTCAAAACCCTGCTGCGCAAAAACGGGATATGCATTTGAAATCGATGCCCGAGTTATTATATATATCATGAGGGATACGGAAATGAATCGAGTAATCTCTCCCTTTAACGAAGAAAAGGTATTTCTAATTTGCATGGTCCAATCGTTGATCCCGAAAATTTCTACAATAAAATTAGGTAGGTCACTAATATAGTTCCCTATCCGCGATTCTGCTATTTACTGAAATAATTTTACTGGAATATAGTATTCCTGGAATCTGAGAGGGATCCTCTGGATGGGTAGAAAAAGTCCGGTAAGTACGGCTTTGAATGCTTTGCTTATGTACAAAATCAGAAATATTCGAATTAGATCATGGAATCGCTTTTCACTCAGTCATTGAATGATAAATCACTACAAGTGACGGAGATACACGATTTAAATAAGAAAAAAGCCAATATTTAAAAAACGTATCTAGAATGACTGGAAAAGTGGAAACAAGAACAGATAGAATAATATCATTATGAGCAAATCCAAAATCGTTGTAGGCATAGCCAATCAGTAGTTCCCAACCGCGGGGCGAATGGAATCCGATACATAAATCAGTTACGAAAAGAATCGAAAAGGCTTTTATTGTGTCGCTTAAATTATATAGGAATTCTTGAACCCAAGAGTTAAGAATAAAAAGTTCTTCATTACACAGAATCGAATAACCACTTAGAATAACAAAGCAGATTGTATTTGTCGAGAAGTGAAAAATCGTATGGATATGATCCTCATCGTGCATCTTGATTAATTGGACTCTTTCTTTCTGGAGCCCTATACGAAGCTTTTCTAGATGTCTTTCCGGAAATTCCTTTATCATTTCGTCCAAGAGGAATAATTCCTCGAATTCTATGAATTTTTCTAGAATAGCCTTTTCCTGAATATCGTTCAAAAAGGTTTCGGGTTGACTAGTATTCCACCAATTAGTAACCCAGGATTCCAGATTTTTATTAAATGAGAGAGGGATCCACCAGGGCAAAAATACTACAAATACTATAGATAAAAGATATCTAAGGGGAATGGATGCGCTCTTTTTTGTCATTTTTTCATCTGTGAATTGTTAATGAACCCACCTCATTCGTTGATTCTATGCGATCTACTATTTCTATCAAGCATGAGTTCTATTACAAGGTATTGCGCCTATAAATCGAGTCTCTTTTTTTTAGTTGTGATTCGGCGGTTAGTCCTTGAACCTAGTGTAGAAAAACTACAGAAATCGAAGAAGAATCCACTTCGAATTCTTCATTCGAATTTGAATTTGAATCAAGAAATAATAAAAAACAATATTGTTTCCAGATATCCCAATTGATCAAATATTCGAAGCGATTCCCCCTTTCGACGAATGCCCGAAAGATTCAAATTCAAATAATGAATATTATTCGCATTTCGAAATGAAAGAACTTTTTTTTCTATTAAAAATGAAACTCTCGAATATTTTGAAAAAATGAAAAAAAAAGATTCTTGGGGGTTTCCGCCTGCTGAGAAAGCGTTTATTCTTCAGTTCATTTTTCAAAACCCTTCAATTGGTACACGCAAGAAATAGGCCAATTCCGCAGCCTTTTGCTCAATTTCTCGTGGGGTCAAATTCTCATCAGTACGATTCAAGGGAATGGCCCCCAAGTCTCTGCTTTCTATATAAAGGACACGACGAGCATAAATACCCTCTTTAACTTCTATTCTGATGGACTGAATATCTTTCATAAGGAATCGGAGAAAGATGCGGCGATTTTTTCCAGGAAACCCCCAACGAAAAATACACACTATTCCCTCTTTTGTATCAAATCGATCATAACCGCTACCTACATTCCATGTAATTGTGCACCACAAATAGGAACTAATAAAGAGACCCGCGATCCCGTAGAAAGACATCACGATCCCTTGTGGAAAAAAATTTATTTGCTGAGACGGAAATAAAGATAGCAAATTCCTATCAAGATAACTAGAAATTCCAACCACTAAGAATCCTAATGAACCTAAAAAAAGGATAAGGGCCCAGCAGAAATTGCTTGTTTTGCGAGAGCCTGCTATAAACTCTATCCATATATATTCTGATCGCCAACTCATACATACTAGCTCCAGTTGCATTTTATTGGAATTGGGGAAATAACCAAAAGAAAATCTATTTTAGTTTACTTTTTGTGTTTCCGAAGTAACTCTCATCAACTAGTACTATTTTGATATGAACTCTTAGCAGTAAGTCATCGAATTGCTTAGATCTAATAAAATCAGAGCATCCCCTTCATATGAGTCCCTATAGATCGGTACATACATATAGATACATTGACTTTCATTGCAGACATGAGTTCGGATCACAGCCTATTGTTGAAAATAGATAGGTGAAAATAGATAGAATTAATTTACCTATATATCATGTTTACACATGCATAAGAGCTCTTTCGTTTATGCTCGGAGAAAGCCACCTCTTAGTCTTATACACTATTCTACTAAATGGATATCCATCATCGCTAAGTTTTGAAAAAAAAAAACTAGATGAGAGTTGACCTTGATCCGATCGGATTTAAAAAATCTTATTTTTTTCAAGATAAAGAAATAAAGAAGCCATTGCCATTGCCGGAAATACTAGGCCCACTAAAGGCACAAAAATAGAGGGAAAGCTGTTGAGAATTGTCATAGAAAGGGTACCTCGATTTAATATTTGTACCTGTTATTGGTATAAAGATATCCTATAATAATTTGAATTCATATTCTAATTCGTATATAAATGTATATTAAGTATACTTATAGAATTGTATATAAGTATACTAAGTATACTAAATGAGTATATATACTAAGCGCAAGGAATGTAGAACTAAATAAACGGACCTATTCATCTTTCTACATGAAATATATGTATGATAACCCATTTTCGTTATTATTATTACTTATTTTTCTTCTTCTGTTGTTCTTAGCTAAAGAATTTATTACAAATTCCCGAAGGATTCGTTAGAATCCGATCCAACAGCAGGGATTCCTAGGAAAATGGTCCTTATTAGGAGATATAGAAAGATGCAAGATTTTCTATTTTCTCCATTTGAATGTTTGAATGATATATACATACGTAAGAGGGGAACAAGAAATTCTTTTAGTTGCCCTGCCCCCCACTGAATTCTAACGAAGAATGTTTTTTTTATGTTGTTTTGTTGAGAGAGGTTTACTGATTACTAATTACTAATCCGTCATATCGGTAAAAAAAAAAAGAATTATCCGCATGCTTATTTGTACAATGAAATCTTATGTCACCAAAGAAAAATCCATTCTTCGGATTTTGTTTTATTTTTATTCGGATAAACTACCTAACTAATTGTTTGCCACAAAAAAAAATTTCACTTAAGAACTCTACTGAAGTTAATTTTGATTCAAAGGAAAAAAGGCGTGGAACTGAAATAACTCGCTCAGAACACCTTTTAAAGGATTACGTGGTACGATTGGATCGAATAAGCCCTTATGGAATAAATATTCAGCCGCTTGGGAACCTTCAGGTACTGTCTTATTCAATGTTTGTTCAATTACTCGTTTACCCGCAAATGCAATATAGGCATTAGGTTCAGCAATAATGATATCCCCCAACATACCAAAACTAGCTGTCACTCCACCAGTAGTAGGAGATGTAAGAATTGCTACATAGAATAACTTTTTATTTAATTGATAATCATATAAAGCAGAAGATATTTTAGCCATTTGCATCAAGCTCAAACTTCCTTCTTGCATGCGTGCTCCCCCGGAAGCACACACTAGAAGAAGAGGTAAAATTTTATTGGCAGCATACTCGATCAAACGGGTGATTTTCTCGCCTACTACGGATCCCATACTACCCCCCATAAACTGAAAATCCATAACCCCAATTGCGATGGGAATCCCGTTTAGTTGCCCTGTACCTGTTTGAACAGCCTCCGTTAATCCTGTCTTTGTTTGATAAGAATCAATACGATTTTTATAAGGTTCCTCTTCTGAATTAAATTCAATGGGATCTATAGAGACCATGTCGTCATCCAGCGGATCCCAAGTACCTGGATCAACCGAAAGTTCGATTCTATCTGAGCTACTCATTTTCAAATGAAATCCACATTGTTCACAAATATACATTTTTGACTTAAGAAATTTCTTATAATTTAATCCATAACAGTTTTCGCATTGAACCCATAAATGCCTGTATTTTTGAGTTACATCGAGATCATCAGAACTTTCGCTTATAGTTAAATCACTACCATTCGTGCTACTTTGTATATTGGAACTCTCGCTTTCACTACTATTTCCACTTTCACTAGAAATGAAATTATAAATGTAACTGGCACTATAATAGTCACTACTACTTAAAATGTGACTATCAATACAGATTTGAGAATGAAGATAAGAGTCGAGGCAATTATGAATGTGATTATTCCAACTGGATTGAGTATCATACATGTAACGATCATAGTCGGGATCATCACTTTTGGATGCATTATTCCTAGAACTAAAATTACGAAAGCTAGAAAAAGGACTTTCTAGTTCACTCAGAAAAGAATGATCGTTGTCTATTTCCAAAATTTGATTTTCAATATCAAAATATATGGAATAGCTGTACCTATTACTATCCTTAACAAAAAAGGTGTCATCCGAGATGAAATTACGAATGTCCCTGACACCAGCTAAATTGCTGTAACTCGAACAGTCACTATCACTCGAACTATGAATGTTTTTATCCTTATCATTTCGAATCGGGTCCTCGCTTCCACTGGTATTTTGAATAGGACCAAGACTATCCATTGATTTACTTAACCCACACCTGTATTCTAATTCCTCCTTACCTTTAATCGAATTGAACCACCTTTTTTTCATAGAGCTCTCTTGCCCCTATTTACATGAAAATACAATAGATGAATAGTCAATTGAAAGAAATCCTTCTTTTTTGTGAGACCCCAGAGTATCACTTCGCTATATACGACCTTTTTCAATTCGAAATAGCGACGTCTCTCATCTT